TGGGAGAATAAGAATTGGAAAAAAAAATATCGGATTTTTAATGTATTTCATCAATCTAAGTGGAATAAGCAAACTGGATTCCTTGTTGGTTAGTCAAATTCCAACGAAAACCACATAATTGAAAGAAATGAAATGTCCGAATTTGAGATTTATATGATCAATAAACTAAGGTTTTGTTGTTATCGACCATGGAATTCGACAGAAGCAATGAGAAATAGATACGAATAAAGCAGGATTAAGGGGGGAAATAAAAAAATAGTAGAGAAAAGTTATACAAAGTTATATACAAATCACTACCCCCCCCCTTGGTATTTCTTTAATTGAATTTCGTTTGATTAGGTCGAAGTTCCTTAAAAATTTCTGCCTTCTTTAAAATATCCTGAACAGTTCCTGTAGGTTGAGCACCCTTTTCAAGGAAATATAGAATAGCAGGAACATTTAAATAAGTTTGATTCTTCAGTGGATCATAAAAACCCACTTTTCGAAGATCTTTTCCTTCTCTTCGGGATCGAACATCAATTGCAACGATTCGATAGACGGCTCATTGGGATAGATGTAGATGAACAATACCCCCCCTAGAAACGTATAGGAAGTTTTCTCCTCGTACGGCTCGAGAAAAAATGATTTGATTCGAAGTTTTGTCTATGTATGGAATTCTAATAAATGACAAATGAGCCTATAAAATCAATTAGACTATGATTTAAGTCTTTTTTTCTTTTTCTTCTTCCTTCCTGAAAATGAAAAAGAAACCATTCGTACTCATAACTCAAGTTGGATAACTCTCAAATAGCTTAAAGGAAAAAATCTTTAATAAATTTCATTTATTGAGTGGTCTTTACCCCCTTTTGTTTGTCTCGTTTAAAATTCTATTTTGATTCTTCAGTCTGATCCAGTTATTGAGACTATCGAGACAATTAAAATGGTGTTTCCTTGTTCTGGGATCCTTTATCTTTGTTTTAAATCATTGGGTTTAGACATTACTTCGGTGCTTCTTAATCCTTTCAAAATGGCAGCAACATACCCTTTTTTGTGATTTCTCTTTCTATCAAAGAATCCTACGAACAGTTGATTCCCGCGTGATACACTTTGGATCGAAAACGTTTGATCAATTCCAACAGGTTTTGCTTTTGAATTGGAAACTTACTCAAATTGGATCCTTTCCATTTCTATCTCGAAGATATATTTACGAAGTTGTTCCAATTTATTGATTGGCATTAACCCTAGACCCTTGCCCCCGAGAAATGAATTAATCCTTTCTACTCGAGCTCCATCGTGGACTATTTACAACCCAACAAAAAACGAAGGGTTCGAGTGGAACAGAACAAACGATGTCGAGCCAAGAGCACCTTCATTCCTATATAAATATAAAATAGCGGATGTAAAAATCCACAACGGATCTGTCCTTCAAGTCGCACGTTGCTTTCTACCACATCGTTTCAAACGAAGTTTTACCATAACATTCCTCTAATTTGGAACCGGTATGGAATTGATTCAATCATGGAATCATGAATAGTCATTGGTTCGGTTGTACATAGACATCGCGTAATCTATACTTTTTCTTCTATATATGATATGTGTAAAGATTTTTCTGAAGAAGTCTTAGCAAGACACCATCTTTAACATATATATATAAAGAAATAGAAATAGATAAACGAATAAATAAGTTTTTTTTGAGTCTGCTACTTCAAGTGACTCAATAGGATAGATTGACCTATTTCCTACTTTTTGAGTACCAAAGATTCAACTTACAAGGAATCATTCAAAATATTTATTAAAACTATTTCGAATGGAAATAGGTTCCTATTTAGACATCATTAAAAGATAAGTCTTTTTTTTTTTTTTATTGACCCATCACTGATTTCAAATAGATAAATAGATCACAGAAAAGAAGAAAGAAATCCCATTTTTTTTTCATGAGATGGATAAAAAAACTGATGTAAGGTAAGATTTGAATCTTTATTCTTTTCATCTGATTGCGAAAATCAAAATCGAAAAAATCGAGAGGGGTTTTCGTATCTATCAGATAGACTGAACAATTGTCACTGTTATAGATATTCTATAATACTTAATTGAACTAATTTTAGTTTAAAAAATTTACGGGATCCCAAACCTTTTTCACAAAAACCGAAAGACTATTGTCATTGAAATAGAACGATACATATAAGCTAAACATTTCCTCATTTTATATGTATTTTGTTTAACATGGGGTTGAGTAATATTTCAATAATTGAATCTTGTCATAAAGTGAATAAAAGGGATAGGATAAATAACCCCTGCCTCAATCCAATCGTTACATAGATTTACTATTCTTCATTATAGCCAAACAAAAAAAAATACCTAAATAAAATAAAAAAAAACGAGATTCAAAGAAAATACATCGATTCCATAACATATATAAATATGTTATTTGATCATTTGTTAATGAGATTTGGACAGATACAGATATTTAAATTAATACTGATTATCTCCTATCCACTCCCCTATTCTTTCTATGGGAATGATAGAGAAAAAAAAGGAATCCCGATCCGGTATGGGAAATGACTTGTCTAGTTACAAAGACAAACAATAAGTCCAAATTTAGTCAAGCTTTAGTCTAACCCACTAAGAGACTTTAGTCCTATTGATTGAATTTAATTAGTACCAAGAACTCGCTCTTGTTTCGAATTCAGAGATCTCGAGAAAAATCTAATTACTAATTAGACTCCCTCATTTACGGGATAAATAATAAGAGATAAGGGAATATAGATTCTTTTGCATCTCGATTCAAAATACATCCATCGTTGAAAATTCAAATAGATATGGGATGGAAAGTTTTTCCAAGTAACTAACTTCCCTAAATATCAAAGGGAATGAACATATGATGAAAAGCCCACCCAACTTTTTTGAATTCAAACTCTTTTGTTTTGATCCATGTTTTCATCTTACCTGATAAAAAATAGATTCAGGTCCAGATGCGTGTCATTTGAACTCGATTCAGTTCAGTTTGTGAAAAAGATATGATTCATATAAGAGAAAAAAGAATCACATTCCATCTAAAATTAGACTTTAAACAGAAAGTTGTTCAAGAAAACAATCTTTATTCTAAAATTCTAAAAAAATGGATATGGCTCTGGGACGGAAGGATTCGAACCTCCGAATAGCGGGACCAAAACCCGTTGCCTTACCACTTGGCCACGCCCCATTATCAATTTTGAATCTAGACTAAGAAACAATAATATTGTTATTGGTTGTTTGTCAACTCCAGTCCAAATATCTATAGAATAGATTATTACTAGGATTTTAATCCATATAGATATATAATTCAACTTAATTTATTGATCATTACATATAATTCAATTAAGATATTGTATGAAAGTATGATTTCTTCTATTCTCCTTTGAGAATTGGAGGATTTTTGATTGGGTGGGTTCAAAGAAAAAGAAGGATTTTTGTATACCTTACTTCCTTTCTTCCTTTTTCCTTATATCAATAACTCAATCAAAATGCAATTATCTCCAAGAACAAAATGTCTGTTATGCTTAATATCTTTAGTTTGATCTGTATTTGTCTTAATTCTGCCCTTTATTCGAGTAGTTTTTTCTTCGGCAAATTGCCCGAAGCCTATGCTTTTTTGAATCCAATCGTAGATGTTATGCCAGTCATACCTGTGTTTTTTTTTCTCTTAGCCTTTGTTTGGCAAGCTGCTGTAAGTTTTCGATGAGATCCTTAATAATATCCTAGAAAATTCATGATTTCTTCGAGAAAAAATTCTCTAACAATTGATAAAATCAGATAAGTTTTAGAGTCTCAACCCTCGATTCACACATTGAAATTCTTGGATAGTCGCCATAAATCCGGCTTACCCCATTTCCTCCTTTTTTTGACCCTTTTCCAGTGAAAGACCCTAACCCTATTATATTAGGGTCTCCCACAATATCGAATTTGGATATGAAAGAAATTTTTGTTAATGAAAAACTCTTATTCCAAATGAATTTCTGACAATTCATTTCTATTTCTAGAAAAACCTCATTTCTTGGTGTCAAAATAGGATATGTGGTAGAAAAATGGAAGATCTATTCTCTTTTTTTTTTCCAAAAAAATCATCTTGGAGATTGTGTAATGCTTACTCTGAAACTCTTCGTTTATACCGTAGTGATATTTTTTGTTTCTCTCTTCATCTTTGGATTCCTATCTAATGATCCAGGACGCAATCCTGGACGTGAAGAATAAAATCCAAAGGGTTTTTCCTTGGTTAATTTTCCAATTTTCTTAGGATTTTATCTATTCCACACGTTTAACTAAGATTTTCAAAATTGGAAAAAAAAATAAATAAATCAAGTCATCAACGGAACCGGAAAGAGAGGGATTCGAACCCTCGGTACGAATAACTCGTACAACGGATTAGCAATCCGACGCTTTAGTCCACTCAGCCATCTCTCCCAATTGAAAAAGAGAATTACTACATTACACATAATGTAAGGAGTCTTTCTTTCTCTATTCTATAGAGATATACAAATCAGGAATTTCTTTTAGATTAGATAAAGGAAGGGCTCGAACGAGCCTATAAATAAAAAAGAAAAAAAAAGAAGACATCTTTGTGTTGATTTTGTTTGAAAGGCCCTTCTTATTCTGATGGCCTGGCCTGGTCAGTACCTAGCCGGGCCCCTTTTTTTGTTCCAACGAATTATAGATAAATAATGATTTATTTGATTTGAAAACAAAAATGCTTGTTATTTATTATATTCAATTGAATATAAAATATTCAAGCAACAACAAAAAGAAGAAAGACTATTTACATTCTTTTTATTTTTCTATTTGAATTTTAGTTTCATTTTCGGAACTAAAAAAGAAACTATCGATTTTTCCACAATGCATTTTTCTGTTATGATTTTAGTGTTTTTTGTGATCCGTAGCTATCAAAACTTCTTCAGCAAAAGAGAAAACTTTAGTTATTTAATTTAAATAAAATAAACCCTCCTCTCAGAATCTCATTAAATTGTAAATCCCCCCCCACGAAAAAT